AAAGTAACAAATAAAAAATTTACTTCATTATGATTATTAGAAATCAAGTTATTGAATATTTTGAATAAATCTCGAAATTCGAAACTTCCTGTTATCCAATAAAAACCTAAAATTCCTAATAATAAACCAAAATCCCCAACACGATTAGTTACAAATGCCTTTTGGCAAGCATTTGCAGCAACAGGCCGTGTGAACCAAAACCCTATTAGTAGATATGAACACATTCCTACCAACTCCCAAAAAATATAAATTTGTATCAAATTAGAACTAGTAACTAATCCTAACATAGAAGTACTGAAAAAACTCATATAAGCAAAAAATCTCAAATATCCTTGATCATACGACATATAATTATCACTATAAATAAGAACCATAATTCCAATAGTAGTGATTAATATTGACATAATAGAAGTAAGCGGGTCGATCAAGTAACCGAATTCTAAAGAAAAATCATTATTAATGATCCAAGACCATACATATTGATAGATAGAACTGCCGTTTATTTGCTGAATAGACAGATTGATCGAAAAAATCATGACTATACTTAACAAAAAAACACTTTGAAAAGCCCACACACGGCGAAGACTTTTTGTTGCCGATGGAAAAAGAAGAAGTCCCGCTCCTATTAACATAGGAACTGGAAGTGGAAGGAAGGGTATTATCCACGAATATTGATATGTCTGTTCCATAAAAAAGTTTTTTATTCTTAATTGATTGTTTCCGATTTACCGGATCTTACCCCCTTTCAATTTCAAAACAAAAGGGGTCAATAAAAAAATCAAGAGATGTACTAACTTAAAGATATTTTTCGAATTTTATAAATTATCTGGGTCTTTCCAAAATACTTTAAATATTAAAATAAAGAAGTTACAATTGGGCAAATGATATGACCTACTTGCTTATAAAAAGCGAATTTAGTTATTAACTAATATTTTTATTAATATTAAAATAACGAAAATACAAAATTGCATTATTATTAAATCACTTTATTACACTAAAAAGAAATCTGATATGAATGGATATTAATCATAGGATTAACTAAGGTACAATTTTTGTACTAATCTCGCTTTTTAGTCAGTTTGTTTCAAATCATTAACTAGTTTCAGTATAAAACTGATTGATTAGTTTCTGTTTAAATAATAATAAAAAAACATTTCATAGGAAACGCTATAATATCTAACATTTTATATTTTCTATAAGATTTCTTTTTATATTTATCAAATTATCAAAAAGGGGAGTAATATAATATAATATATAAAATAAAATTTAATAAAAAAATCACGAATACTTTTTTTAACAAAACGTGTATCTTTTAACAAATTCATTACTTTAATTACTAGTTTGATTCGAATTTAAAATTCGAAGTTAAAAATGGAATTTCGAAGTATTCTTTACTTAAGTTTGACCAATTACTAGAAAAAATTCAAGTTTTCATTAGGCTTTTCATTGGACAATCGGTTCTTAAACACTTCGGTCTATTTTATGTATAAAAAAATTAAATTAAATTTTATTTTTATAGTAAGATTTTGTACGAATTTCGCATATTTTTTATCTTTATATATATATATTATATATTTTTTTTTGTTTTCTCTAGATAATATATATTATCTAGAGAATAACTAGATAATGAATATATTCGTTTTGACCAATAGATGTCTTTCACATCCAACTATAACAACGAGTAACCTCTTAATTTTTAAATGGCAGTTCCAAAAAAACGTACTTCTATATCAAAAAAGCGTATTCGTAAAAATATTTGGAAAGGGAAGGGATATTGGGCAGCCTTAAAAGCGTTGTCATTAGGTAAATCTCTTTCTACCGGAAACTCAAAAAGTTTTTTTGTGCGACAAAAAAAGTCATAAAATAAAACATTGGAATAATCCGAATAGAAAAATAGGCCCATTTCATTCTTAATAGGAAATCAACAACCCTACTGTTTGTGGCTAATCAATATGAACTAGAACTCGCTTCGCTATTATGTATATGTATATTATTCGGTTTAGGGGTTAGTAAATTATAAAAAGCTTTTGAAAAAAGAATAAAGACAAGATACAAAACTTGAGCCTTTAGTTAGTATATTAGTTAGTCTATTTTCTTGTTTTGGAGATGGGGGAGTCTTTTTTCCCCATCAACCCTTTTGTCACAATTACAACAATCGACGTTTTTATATATAAATCTATATATGAAAATGATAAATCTTTTTTGAACAAAAAAAAGTAACGAAATCTTTTATAGTTCTCTCAATAACGAGCAATAACGAGAAGGTTGAAGTTTATAGTTTTAATAGTTCGATTCTATTGAATTATAGAAGAGCATAAACTACACCAAAGCACTAAGGTAAATAAAACCCATACCCCATAATAATGAACCTTCGAATTTGTATTTAAACAAAGTTTTATTCATCCATTTTCATTTTGACTAAAAAGATTTCAGTTAGTTGACTCCTTAAATCTCGACGATTGAGTATGAATAGGCTATTATGAATTCGAACAAGCCGCTA